TGTATGTATGTCTGTTTTCAAAGCACGAAGAGTAATTGATCAGATTCGCGGGCGTTCTTATGAGGAAACACTCATGATATTAGAACTAATGCCTTATAGAGCATCTTATCCAATTTTACAATTAGTTTATTCTGCAGCAGCAAATGCTAGTCATAATATGGGTTTAAATGAAGCTGATTTATTTATTAGTAAAGCTGAAGTCAACAGAGGCGCTATTGTTAAAAAGTTAAGAACTCGGGCTCGAGGACGTAGTTGTCTAATAAAAAAAACCACTTGTCATATAAAGATTGTTTTAAAAGAAAAATAGAAATTTTAGATTCATCTAAAGAAACAGAATTTAGATTCCTATTTTATATTTATAAATTAAAAAAAAAAATATGAATGGAACAAAGGGTAGAAAAATATGGGACAAAAAATAAATCCACTAGGTTTCAGACTTGGAACAACTCAAAGTCATCATTCTTTTTGGTTCGCACAACCAAAAAATTTTTCCATGGACCTACAAGAAGATGAAAAAATACGGAATTGTATTAAGAACTATGTACAAAAAAATAAGAGAATATCCTCAGGTTTTGAAGGAATTGCCCATATAGGGATTCAAAAAAGAATAGATTTTATTCAGGTCATAATCTATATTGGATTTCCCAATTTATTATTAGAAGGACGAACAGGGGGAGTCGAAGAATTACAGATGAATGTACAAAAAGAGTTTCGTTCTGTAAATCGGAGACTCAACATTGCTATCACAAGAATTGAAAAGCCTTATGGACAACCTAATATTCTTGCAGAATATATAGCTTTACAATTAAAAAATAGAGTTTCATTTCGAAAGGCAATGAAGAAAGCTATTGAATTAACTGAACAAACGGATACAAAAGGAATTCAAGTACAAATCGCAGGGCGTATCGACGGAAAAGAGATTGCACGTGTCGAATGGATCAGAGAAGGTAGGGTTCCTTTACAAACAATTCGGGCTAAAATTGATCACTGTTCCCATACAATTAGAACTATCTATGGAGTCTTAGGCATAAAAATTTGGGTATTTGTAAACCAAGAATAAGAATAATGGACCTTTACTTATCTCGCCATTCTGCTGAGCAATAGAAAAACAAACAATTATAATTCTATAAGGTTGAATAAAAATTCGATTTACTCTTTAATTTAGGTTTCGTATAATTGCTATGCTTAGTGTGTGACTCGTTAGTTTTAGTTTTTTATTTAGAGTTGAGATTACAAAAAAAAGATGACCCCACTATAAACTTAGTAACGATCAAAACTAAAAAAACTCAAAACTAATAACCAACTTATTGCTTCGTATTGTCGAGATCCCAAGAAACAGTCACTATATGACTGAATCGATTATATAGTTATAGCAACTGAAATTTTTTTCATAAAAAAGAAATCTAATTATAAATTCTAATTATAAATTATGAAAAAAAAGGGATGTAGAAAAATGAAAGGATGATAGAAAGAGAGAATAAAGATCTCAATGATATATGATTCCAATATGTATGGTTTATGAAAAATCACCCCATAAAAAAAGGCAGTGTGATAAAGCATCAACATCAATATACAATAAACAACATCAATATACAATAAATATAAAAAATCTAAATAAAATAATAAAAATATAAATTATAATTATAATATCTATTATAATATCTATAATATCAAATATAATATAATATTTAATATTAATTAATATTAATATAATAAAATATTATACAATTATACATTACAATTATACATAATTATACATATAAATATAACATAAATATAATTATAATATTCTAAATTATAATATAATAATAATATATAAAATATATAATAATAATATAATAAAATAATATAATATAATAAAATAATATAATAAATAATATAATAAAATAATATAATATAATAAAATAATATAATATAATAAAATAATATAATAAATAATATAATAATAATATAATAAAATAATCAAAAAATATAATAAAAAATAGAATGAATATATGATCATAATAATAAAGAATCTAAATATAAATAATTACTAAATAATAATAATCTAATCAATAATCAATATAGAGATTATCTATCTAATAAGATAGATAAATAAATAATAAGATAGAATAAGGATATAAATAATAGAAACATAGATGAATAATTGAATCGAGCTTCGGGTTAAGAAAACTGAGGAGATTGACTCAGAAACAAATAACTGATTTTGTTGGGAGCTCCATTGCAGAGTTCAGGCCTAAGCATTAATGGAGAAGCTATGGGAACGATGGAACCTGTGACTACATAGGATTTGATTGAAAAAGAATCAATCCTAATGATTCATTGGGTAGGATGGCGGAATGAACCAAGAATAACATAGATTTCTTCTGACTAGTCATAAAATGACCCTCCAAATAAAAGAGAAAAGAGTCAATATTCGCCCGCGTAACCTTTTGTTTTATATTTTTTATTTTTATATTTATTTTTTTTTATTTAAATTTATATTTCATTTATTGTATGACTTTTTGGATGATTCAATATGAGGTAAAGTTAAATACTTTAGAAAATTTTTGAAAAGTCAAAGAAATAAGCATTATCCATAAACAAACACGTCTAGTGATTCGCGAGGAGCTGGATGAGAAGAAACTCTCATGTCCGGTTCTGCAGTAGAGATGGAATTCAGAAACAACCATCAACTATGACCCAAAAAGAACCAGATTTCGTAAACAACATAGAGGTAGAATGAAGGGAATATCTTGCCGAGGCAATCATATTTGTTTCGGAAGATATGCTCTTCAGGCACTTGAACCTGCTTGGATCACAGCTAGACAAATAGAAGCAGGGCGAAGATCAATGACACGATATGCACGTCGTGGTGGAAAGGTATGGGTACGTATCTTTCCCGACAAACCTGTTACAGTAAGACCTATGGAAACACGTATGGGTTCGGGGAAGGGATCCCCCGAATATTGGGTATCCGTTGTTAAACCGGGCCGAATACTTTATGAAATAAGTGGAGTATCAGAAACTGTAGCCAAAGCAGCTATGAAAATAGCTGCATGCAAAATGCCTATACGAACTCAATTTGTTATTTCAGGATCAGGATAGGTAAACAAAAGTAAGTAAAGGTGTATTGAGAATGAAAAAACAAACGCGGATTTCTTTATCTCTGGACAGACAATATTTATTTTTTCCCTTGTCCCTTGCATTGAAATAAGAGATAAAAAAAAAAAAAAATGATATGATTCAACCTCAGACCCTTTTAAATGTAGCGGATAACAGCGGAGCTCGAGAGTTGATGTGTATTCGAATCATAGGAACTGGTAATCAACGATATGCTCATATTGGCGATGTTATTGTTGCTGTAATCAAAGAAGCAGTGCCCAACATGCCTCTAGAAAGATCAGAAGTAATTAGAGCTGTGATTGTACGCACGTGTAAAGAACTCAAACGTGAAAATGGCATGATAATACGATATGATGACAATGCAGCGGTTATCATTGATAAAGAAGGAAATCCAAAAGGAACTAGAATTTTTGGTGCGATTGCTCGGGAATTGAGACAGTTGAATTTTACTAAAATAGTTTCATTAGCACCCGAAGTCTTATAGTCTTCATTATATATTATATTATTATAATTCTAATTATATAATTATATATTATATTAATTTATTATATTAATTTAGAATTTATTAATTATTATTATTTATTATTATATATTATATTAATTTATTATATTAATTTAGAATTTATTAATTATTATTATTTATTAATTATTATATTAATATTAATTAATATTATATTAATTATTATTTAATTATTATTATTCGACTATTTAGATTTTCTATTTTGATATATTAAATTATACTATTTTATAGTATATTCATTCCTATTTTTATTTCTAGTTATATCATATTTATATCATAGTATAGATATAGAATAGAATATATAATTCTAGAATTTAGATTCTATTTTCTATTAATTCGAATATCTGAAATAGATCCAATTAATAGATCGTGTCTCATGCATATACTTTTAATTAAAAGAAATTATAATTTAATAATAAATTTAATAATAAAAAAAATTCAATAAAAAATAAAAAAAATTAAACTAAAACAAAAAAAGCATGTTGATTATATCAAAAATGAGGAGGCACCAATAACTATAATTCGTCATGGGTAGGGACATTATTGCCGATATAATAACTTCTATAAGAAATGCTGACATGGATAAAAAGGGAAGGGTTCAAATAGCATCTACTAATATCACTAAAAATATTGTTAAAATACTTTTACGAGAAGGTTTTATTGAAAACGTTCGAAAACATCAAGAAAGTAAAAAAAAATTCTTGGTTTTAACCTTACGACATAGAAAGACTGGGAAAGGGAATAAAATTATTTTAAAGCGTATCAGCCGACCCGGTCTACGAATTTATTCCAACTATCAACAAATTCCTAAGATTTTAGGCGGAATGGGGATTCTAATTCTTTCTACTGCTCGAGGTATAATGACAGATCGAGAAGCTCGACTAGCAAAAATTGGAGGAGAAATTTTGTGTTATATATGGTGATTCTCCTGCGGTAACTTAATACTCTCTCGAATTTACTATTTATCTATTTGTAAAATAGAGAGGAGAAGTGAATTATAGAATTATAGAACTCTTCCTCTAGTAGTTGATACTTAAAGGGAGTTATCTGAAATGAAAGAACAAAAATTGATTCATGAGGGTTTAATTACTGAGTCACTTTCCAACGGTATGTTTCGAGTTCGATTAGATAATCAAGATCTAATTCTAGGTTATATTTCAGGGAGAATCCGACGCAGTTTTATACGTATACTACCCGGAGATAGAGTAAAAATAGAAATGAGTCGTTATGATTCAACCAGGGGACGCATAATTTATAGACTTCGAAAAAAAGATTCGAACGATTAGATCATTCTTTTAAACATCCCCCTCGTAGGGGTATAATTCGAAAAAAAAAAAACTAATTTTTGTTTCCAAAAAAATAGATTCAGAATGAA